TCTTTTTGTACAAACCGAGAAAGGGAAAAGAAAGAATAAATAATCAGAAATGACACTTCTATCATCTATCAGAGGAGCAGAAATACCCCGGTATTTTCTATTCCAATTGTTGTTGCTTCACTTCAATACCAAGTTTTTTTTTCAAATCCAATAAATCACTGTATCTATAGGAATAAAACAAGAAAGAAATGGCCTGGCCTGGTCAGTACCTAGCCAGGCTGGGGGAGCAAAAAATATTTCAGACGAAAGAAAGGTTCTTTCCTTTTTTCTATGGGAAATATCCTAGGTATCGAAAATCGAAATGGAATTTGAATGGAATTACTAATCAAATAGATCTCTATCTAAATTCGGATCTAATGAGTCTCTTATAGTCTAGAATAAAAAAGTCTTTCTTTTTTATTTTAGTTCATGCATAATCATACCAGGGTAATTCTCCTTTTTCAAGTGGGAGAGATGGCTGAGTGGACGAAAGCGGCGGATTGCTAATCTGTTGTACGACTTATTCGTACCGAGGGTTCGAATCCCTCTCTTTCCGTTTCCTCTGATGATTTGATATTTGCCTTTCGAAATCAAAAACCGAACCATTTTCTATGATTTTATCATAGTTCAATGTCTAGAATAGAGAAAATCATAACAAAATTCGGAACTCGAGTAAAGAAAATAAAAACCGTCTTTTTTATTCCTCACGCCCAGGATTACGTCCTGGATCATTAGAGAGGAATCCGAAAATGAAGAGAGAAACAAAGAATATCACTACTGTGTAAACGAAAAGTTTGAGAGTAAGCATTACAAAATCTCCAAGATCATTTTTGGAAAAAGAGAGAATAGATTATCTATTTTTAGACCGCATATCCTATTTTGTTTGACACCAAGAAATGAAGTGCTTTCTACAAAAGAAAGTCATTCTCAGAAATGCATTTGTAATAAGATTCTTTCACCAAAATTATCTTTCATGCCCCATCTCGATATATATATAGATATATTGTAATTGTAGGGGACCCTAATTAAGACTAGTAGGGTCCTTACTCACTGGAAGTAGAAGGCAAGAATGAGGAATAAGCGGTCACAAAATTTCTATGTGTGAATCGAGGGTTCCTAAAGTAAGACTTATCGTAGCTTATCAATTCGTAGAATCTTTTTTCTCCTAAAATAAAAATGGAGGAATGTTTGTAAGACAGGAGTCAAAATATCATCGAAAACTTACAGCAGCTTGCCAAACAAGGGCTAAGAGCAAAAAGAGCACAGGTATGACTGGCATAACATCTACGATTGGAGTCAAAAAAGCGTAAGCCTCGGGCAATTTAGCGAAAACAAAACTAATTGAATGAAGGGCAGAATTAAGACAGATACAGATCAAACTAAAGATATTCAGCATAACAAAAAATTCCTTCTTTATTTAATTGTATTTTGATTGACTGATATGATAGAAGGAAAAAAGTAAAGTAATTAAGGTACACCAAAAATCTTTATTTTTCTTTGAATCACCCAATCAAAAAGCCTTCCCTGCTCAAACAAGAGTAGAAGGAATCATACTTTCATACATTATCTTAATTGAATTCTATGTAATGATCAATAAATTATGTTGGATTCTACAACTACACGTGTTAAATCCTAGCAATAATCGAATCTATTTCATAGAGATTTGAGCGGAAATTGACGAATACCTCAAAACAATATTATTGTTTCTTAGTATGAAATAAAAGCCTAAATGGGGCGTGGCCAAGCGGTAAGGCAACGGGTTTTGGTCCCGAAATGCGAGGGTTCGAATCCTTCCGTCCCAGTGCAGTTTGATTCGAAATTCTTTTTTCGAATCAAACTGCACTGCTTCACTTTTTTGTTTAAAACAAAAAAGTGCTAGTTGTAGTTACTGGTAGTTGTAGTTATTGTATTATAGAATTGTTTCCCTGTTTATTTTCTTTATTTTATATAGAAAATAGAAAATTATCAAGTATAAATTGATATTGACCTATTAAGCCAATGACTATTCATGATTGAATATTGAATCAATTCCATACGAGTTTCACACAAGAGAGATGTTATGGTAAAACTTCGCTTAAAGCGCTGCGGTAGAAAGCAACGTGCGACTTGAAGGACATGATCGTCTGTGGATTCTCACATCCATCATCTTTGATAAAAATAAAGATGTTTCTTGGCTCGACATAGTTTATCCTGTTTCACTAGACCAACCCTTTTTTTTTTGCTGGGTTGTAAAGAATAGCTAATGGAGCTCGAGCATAACTTTATTCAGTTCTCAGGGAAGGGGGTCCAGGGTTAGTGTCAATCAAAAAGTATGAACAACTTCGTAAATATAGTGTCAAAATCGAAAACATCCAAATTCAACAAAATTTCCTTGAAACTTTTGTTGGAATTGAGAAAACTATTTTGATTTCGATCATAAGTCTATCACAAGGGAATCCACCTTTCGTATGATTCTTCGCTAGAAAGAAATCGCAAAAGGTATGTTGCTGCCATTTTGAAATGATTAAAGATCCCCGAAGTAATGTCTAAACCCAATGATTCAAAGCAAAGATAAAAGATCCCGTAACAAGAAAATACCTTTTTTTTATTGTCTTAACTTTTGGAATCAAAAGGGATTCTAAACGAGACAAATAAAGAGGGTTCGAGACAGCTCAATAAATGAAATGGTTACGTCTAGGGCCTTTTAGCTCTTTGAGAATTAGACAACTTGAGTTATGAGGACCGATGATTTTTGATTTTCGGGACGGAAGAAAAAAAAAAACGAATCAAAGCATAGTATAGTAATGAATTAAAAAATTTGAGAGTTCGATTTGGAACTAAAAACTAGATAATTCAAATCATTCTTTCTCGAGCCGTACGAGGAGAAAACCTCCTATACGTTTCTAGGGGGGGATATTGTGCATCTATATCTATCCCACTGAGCCATCTATCGAATCGTCGCTATTGATGTTCGAGCTGGAAGAGAAGGACGAGATCTCGGGAAAGTGTTGACAATAGCGTATTGATCAAATATAATTAGATCATGGATAAATAGATCTAGGATCCTAGTCTATTTGGTTTTTACTTGTCTTCATCTAAATGATGTGTTCCTTGGATTCGCTGTGGTACAAAAGGTCTCCTCTGAAACGGAAAGATATTTCTCTATTTTCTATATTTATTTACCCGGTAATTTATTCGATTTTCATTTGATTTGGTTGGTAGTTCCATTTTGTTGTTTGTTGATGTGGTCGTACAATCCAATCTCTTTATTCTTTTTTTCTTTTGTTTGATTGCGCTCGTATCTACAGACCCTAATTTGGGTTGCTAACTCAACGGTAGAGTACTCGGCTTTTAAGTGCGCCTAGAATCTTTTACACATTTGGATGAAGCAACGGATTCATACATACCATTGGTAGAGTTTGTAAGACCACGACTGATCCTGAAAGGGGGTGAGTGGAAAAAGCAGCATGTCGTATCAATCGAAATCTTTTAGACTATTTGATCCTTAACAGATCGGTACAAAATCCATTTTTTGTATGATTCTTGTAGCGGGACAAACTAAATTCACGGTTGGGTCGATTGAATAAATGGATAGAGCCCTTAGGGTTCCAATTATAGGGAAGCAAAAAAAAAGCAACGAGCTTCTGTTCTGAATTCGAATTATTACCCGATCTAATTAGATGTTAAAAATGGATTAGTGCCTGGTGCGGGAAAAGGTTCTCCCATAAGTGGATTACCCATTTGAATCCTAACTATTTTTACCTCCATTAGATTCTGTATGGAGTGGAGACTCATGTGTATCAGAAACGGTATATTGATAAAAAGAAATTATTCCAAAGTCAAAAGAGCGATCGGGTTGCAACAATAAAGGATTTCAAACCATCTCGGTATTCTATAACGAATATAAACCAATTGGATGGAGAAACAGAGGATCCATTGATTAGCATATCTATTGTCACCGAGGTATTTTATTTTCTATTTTCTTACTATATACCCTGTTTTGACTGTATCGTACTATGTATCATTTGATAACCCAATAAACCCTTATGCCTTTGTTTCAAAGCAAATTTCAAATGGAAGAATTACAAGGATATTTAGAAATGAATAGATCGCAGCAACAAGACTTCCTCTATCCACTTCTTTTTCAGGAGTCTCTTTATGCACTTGCTCATGATCAGGGTTTAAAAGGATCCCGTCCTTCCAAACCCGTGGAAAATTTAGGTTATGACAATAAATCCAGTTCACTGCTTGTGAAACGTTTAATTACTCGAATGTATCAACAGAAAGGGTTGATTATTTCGGCTAATGCTCTTACCCCCCAAAAAAATTATTATCAAATGGTATCCGCCGGATTTTCAGTCATTTTGGAAATGAAATTCTCACTGAGATTCGTGTCTTCTCAAGAAGGGAAAGATCCACAAAAAAAATATCAGAATTTACATTTACGATCAATTCATTCAACATTTTCCTTTTTAGAGGATAAATTCTCCCATTTAAATAATGTGTCAGAGATACTAATACCCTACCCCATTCATCTGGAAATCTTGGTTCAAAATCTCCGCTCTTGGATACAAGATGCCCCCTCTTTACATTTATTCCGACTCTTTCTCCACGAGTCTCGCTCTTTTTTTTCAAATTCAAAAGAGAATCAAAGATTCTTCTTGTTCCTATATAATTCTCATGTGTATGAATGGGAATCCCTATTCATGTTTCTCCGTAAACAATCTTTGTATTTACGCTCAACATCTTTTGGAAACCTTCTTGAGCGAACCTATTTCTATGGAAAAATAGAACATCCTCGAGGAGTGTTTCGTAAGGATTTCCAGAATATCCTATGGTTGTTTAAGGATCCTTTCATGCATTATGTCAGATATCAAGGAAAATCCATTCTGGCTTCAAGGGGAAGTTTTCTTCTGATGAATAAATGGAAATGTCACCTTGTCATTTTATGGCAATGTTATTTTGACTTGTGGTCTCAAGCAGATAGAATTAATATAAACCAATTTTCCGATCATTCCTTCGAGTTTCTGAGTTATCTTTCA